TACTGTTCTCCTATTCTCTCGAATCTATGAAGTAAGACATTGATTTTGCAATAAGATCAATTATGTTCATTGCATAATAAGCTCCTTTGAAAAGCATTGGCGCACGTGTAAACGAGTTGCTCTACCGAACTGAGCTATAGCCCTTATCAGAGATATCTTAACATATAGATAATTTCTTGTCAAGATGAATATTCTCTAATGCCAGAGGATATCCTTTTTATCTGTATCTGTTTAGTATATAACAGACCAATAACGAAGCGGTATTGCTTAGAAAAGTGATTCGATATATAATCGATCGAAGTAATGAGTCTTCCTTTGTGGTGATAAATTGCCTACTTAACTCAGTGGTTAGAGTATTGCTTTCATACGGCGGGAGTCATTGGTTCAAATCCAATAGTAGGTAAGTAGGTAGAAAAATTACTAGATAGCATTGGACTTACTTCGCTTCGCTATCTAATAACTTTTTCTACCCCTCTTCCCTTTTTCTTTGTATCAACTATAAACCCTTGGATTGTCTTCAATTGGAGGGGGGAATCCAATTGACAGCCTCGATTCGTATCCTAGCTCGTCTGAGAGCTAGCTTTGCTTCAACTAATTCTTTCGTACCCTCAGCTTTACTCAAGTTAGCTTCGGCTATTTCAAGTGCCTGTTGAGCTTCTTTCGGATCAATATCACTACCCAGTTCCGCATCATTTCCTAAAATGATGATCTCATTATTAACTATTCTCGCAAAACCGCTCCACAGAACCGCCGTTAACCATTGGTCGTTGAGGAGGCGTATTCTCAAAGGACCCATATCTACTGCTGTGTTAATGGGGGCGTGGTTTGGTAATACGCCGATTTGGCCACTATTAGTGGATAAAATGATTTCTTTCACTTCACAATCCCAAATAATTCGCTTAGGAGTCAGTACATAAAGATTTAATTTCATTTCTTCGCTTTGTTCTCCTCTTCTAAGGTTATAGCTTTCGTGCTAGCTTCATCGATGTTACCCACCAAATAAAAAGCTTGTTCGGGTAGGCCGTCTAATTCTCCGGAAAGGATTAGTTGAAATCCCCTAATAGTTTCTGCAAGACCAACATACTTTCCTGGAGAACCAGTAAAAACTTCTGCCACAAAGAACGGTTGTGATAAGAAACGCTCTATTTTTCTTGCTCTTGCTACAGTTAAACGATCCTCTTCTGATAATTCATCCAACCCAAGAATAGCGATAATGTCCTGAAGTTCTTTGTAACGTTGTAAAGTTTCCTTAACTCTTTGCGCAGTTTCATAATGTTCGTTGCCAACAATCCGAGGCTGTAACATTGTTGAGGTTGAATCTAAAGGATCTACTGCTGGATAAATACCCTTGGAAGCTAATCCTCTGGAAAGTACAGTAGTAGCATCCAAATGTGCAAATGTTGTCGCAGGAGCAGGGTCGGTCAAATCGTCCGCGGGTACATAAACTGCTTGAATCGAAGTTATAGATCCCTTTTTAGTAGAAGCAATTCTTTCTTGCAAAGAACCCATTTCTGTACTAAGAGTAGGTTGATAACCCACTGCAGAGGGCATTCTCCCTAATAAAGCGGATACCTCCGATCCTGCTTGAACAAAACGAAAGATATTATCGATGAATAAAAGCACGTCTTGCTTATTAACATCTCGGAAATATTCTGCCATAGTTAGGGCAGTTAAACCAACTCTCATACGAGCTCCCGGCGGTTCATTCATTTGGCCATAGACTAGAGCTACCTTTGATTCCTCAATATTTTTTTCATTAATTACTCCGGATTCCTTCATTTCCATATAAAGATCATTTCCTTCACGAGTCCGTTCTCCTACTCCACCAAATACGGATACGCCCCCATGAGCTTTAGCAATGTTATTGATTAATTCCATGATGAGTACTGTTTTACCTACTCCAGCCCCCCCAAATAGTCCTATTTTTCCTCCACGTCGATAAGGAGCTAAAAGATCGACGACCTTAATACCTGTTTCAAAGATGGATAATTTCGTATCTAACTCGATAAAGGCAGGCGCAGATCTATGAATAGGGAACGTCGCACTACTATCTACAGGACCCAAATTGTCAACAGGCTCCCCCAGAACATTGAAAATTCGTCCGAGAGTAGCTCCACCGACCGGAACACTGAGAGGAGCTCCCGTGTCAATCACTTCCATTCCTCTCATCAACCCGTCTGTAGCACTCATAGCTACAGCTCTAACTCGATTATTTCCTAATAATTGTTGTACCTCACAAGTCACATTAATTTGCTTATCGGCAGTGTCCCTACTCTGGACTACCAAAGCGTTATAAATATAAGGTAACTTGCCCGGGGGAAAAGTGACATCCAGCACGGGTCCAATAATTTGATCGATACGACCCGCACTTTTTTCATCAATTGTGGAAACCCCGGGACGAGAAGTAGTAGGATTGGTACTCATAATTATCACATAATAAAAAAAAGAATTTGTCGAAATTTTTCTTTTTTTCTTGTTGAATAATGCCAAATCAAATCCAAAAAAATATCCAAAAATCCAAAAGTAAAAAGGAAATGAATTAGTTAATTCAATAAGAGAAAAAAGGAGACCGGGACTTTATTTCGTTGCCCAAGCGAATCCCATTCAATCGTTCACTCATGGAATGAGTCCGTTGCAAAGTTCAATCAATTTTTTTTTCATATACATTTTGCCTTTTGTGGAGCATCTGTGCCTACTCTACTTTCCTATCTAGGACTTCGATATACAAAATATATACTACTGTGAAGCATAGATTGCTGTCAACAGAGAATTTTCTTAGTATTTAGTTAGGTATTTGCATTCAAAATAAGAAAAAGTCCCATTAAGAACTTATAAAATAAGGATTAGGGATTCATTTGGGTTGCGCTATATCTATCAAAGAGTATACAATAATGAAGGATTTGGTAAATCAAATCCATGGTTTAATAATGAACCGTGTTAACTTACCATAACAACAACTCAATTCCTATCGAATTCCATTCCTATAGGATAGAAAATACACAGGGTGTACACATTATATATTAATGCAAAATATTCATTAATTTAAGTATGCCCTCAATTTTCTTTAATGAGTTGATATTATATTAATTATATTAATTGAATATCCTTTTTGTTTCGAAATTTTTGCTAAAGTTGCATTGACGTCTAATTCACATCGAGTAGACCCTGTTATTGTGAGAATTCTTAATTCAAGAGTTGTAGGGAGGGACTTATGTCACCACAAACAGAAACTAAAGCAAGTGTTGGATTTCAAGCTGGTGTTAAAGATTATAAATTGACTTACTACACCCCGGAGTATGAAACCAAGGATACTGATATCTTGGCAGCATTCCGAGTAACTCCTCAACCTGGGGTTCCGCCGGAAGAAGCAGGGGCTGCAGTAGCTGCCGAATCTTCTACTGGTACATGGACAACTGTTTGGACTGATGGACTTACCAGTCTTGATCGTTACAAAGGACGATGCTATCACATCGATCCTGTTCCTGGGGAAGATAACCAATGGATCTGTTATGTAGCTTATCCATTAGACCTATTTGAAGAGGGTTCCGTTACTAACATGTTTACTTCCATTGTGGGTAACGTATTTGGTTTCAAAGCCCTACGTGCTCTACGTTTGGAGGATCTACGAATTCCCCCTGCTTATACAAAAACTTTCCAAGGCCCGCCTCATGGTATCCAAGTTGAAAGAGATAAGTTGAACAAGTATGGTCGTCCTTTATTGGGATGTACTATTAAACCAAAATTGGGATTATCTGCAAAAAATTACGGTAGAGCGTGTTATGAGTGTCTACGTGGTGGACTTGATTTTACCAAAGATGATGAAAACGTAAACTCACAACCATTTATGCGTTGGAGAGACCGTTTTGTCTTTTGTGCCGAAGCTATTTATAAAGCACAGGCCGAAACCGGTGAAATTAAGGGGCATTACTTGAATGCGACTGCAGGTACATGTGAAGAAATGATTAAGAGAGCTGTATTTGCGAGAGAATTGGGGGTTCCTATTGTAATGCATGACTACATCACTGGGGGATTCACCGCAAATACTAGTTTGGCTCATTATTGCCGCGACAATGGCCTACTTCTTCACATTCACCGTGCAATGCATGCAGTTATCGATAGACAGAAAAATCATGGTATGCATTTCCGTGTATTAGCTAAAGCATTGCGTATGTCTGGGGGAGATCATATCCACGCCGGTACAGTAGTAGGTAAGCTAGAAGGGGAACGCGAAATGACTTTAGGTTTTGTTGATTTATTACGCGATGATTTTATTGAAAAAGATAGTGCTCGCGGTATCTTTTTCACTCAGGACTGGGTATCCATGCCAGGTGTTATACCGGTAGCTTCAGGTGGTATTCATGTTTGGCATATGCCAGCTCTGACTGAAATCTTTGGGGATGATTCTGTATTACAATTTGGTGGAGGAACTTTAGGACATCCTTGGGGAAATGCACCTGGTGCAGCAGCTAATCGAGTGGCTTTAGAAGCCTGTGTACAAGCTCGTAACGAAGGGCGTGATCTTGCTCGTGAAGGTAATGAAATTATCCGAGCAGCTTGCAAATGGAGTCCTGAACTAGCCGCGGCTTGTGAAGTATGGAAAGCGATCAAATTCGAGTTCGAGCCGGTAGATACTATTGATAAGAAGGCATAAATAAAAAATAAACGAAATAAAAAGAGAAAAAATAAGTTACGAAATGCAGTAATTCTTCTTTATTCGTCTAATTGATTGCAATTAAACTCGGCTCAATCTTTTTTAGAAAAAAAAAGATTGAGCCGAATAAAAATGGATCATGATATGATTATGAGACTTGACAAATCGAGATTAGTCTATTCTATATATCTAGAATATATAAAGGTATAATACAATAAAGAAATACAAATCAAATTCAAATATTATCATATGATAATGGAATCAAATACGCAGTATTTACAGAAAAAAGTCTTCATTTATTGGAAAAGAATCAATATACTTTTAATGTCGAATCGGGATTCACTAAGATAGAAATCAAGCATTGGGTCGAACTCTTCTTTGGTGTTAAGGTAGTAGCTGTGCATTACAGACGTATGATCATTACCCCTCAACCGGGTTATTCTATTCCACTTCTAGATAGAGAAAAAAACTAAAGGAGAATGAATGAAAAAAGGCATAGTTTTGAAGTTATACCCTTTTATTTTATAAGACTCTCTTGCAAAAAAGAGGACGTTTGAAACTTTTAACAGTCGTAATCGTGAGTCAACAAGTGACTCGAAAGGTAGTTTTCGTTTATGACTCCGATCAAGAGCGATAAATCCTTGATTTGGGATTGGACATAGAACCTGGATCCATCGTAGAGACGTTCAAAAGGATTCTTTCTGATGGGAACAATTATACTTTCGTGGAAATCCAGCGCTATAAACTTCAATGCGGTAGACAGTTTGTTCCGAATTTTTCCGGACCAAACCCCCGACCCCACGATACAATGAATTTTTTTTATTCATAAATAAAAAAAATAAAAAGCATTCGGAATCGCAATGCTACTTACTATACACGTCTAGAGGAGTATTCGGAATAATATTCTTCTATAAACCATTATTGCACGGGGTCTTACTAACAGGACGACTTCGCTGCACGAGACGGGTCTTCCTCGAAAAGCTAACTCCACCCGGCATTTTTATACCCTTTTTGGGTGGTATATCGCCTTAAAATAAGAGGGTACTGTAGTATGGGATCTGTATTAGGTAAGAGAATTTGCCCTTTGATTTTGATTGAATATACTATATTCTATATTTTCCGCCCTTACCACGCATTATTGTATGCTCTTCTAGAGGAGTATGTATGCAGGAAGTAAATTCTAGTCGCTTTCTTTTGAATCGAATTTTAAATTCGATTAGAAGGATAGAAAGGCCATGAGGATGGGAAAAGAAAAATCAAATCTTTTTAATTAGTTCTCCTTTTTAGCAGTTTGCTTATTTTATTATCCATTCCTTTTTTTACAAAATATTTTTTTTGTAAACTAAAAAATACAATAGTCAATATTCCTTATAATAGATATACTTAATTATATCATAAGAATCTTAAGATATTTTGGAATAGATAGAAATAGTAAATTTGAATTGAGACACTTATTCTATGACGGATTTAAACTTACCTTCTATTTTCGTGCCTTTAGTAGGCTTAGTATTTCCGGCAATTGCAATGACTTCTTTATTTCTTTATGTGCAGAAAAATAAGATTGTCTAGTATTTTTAGTGTAAGTAATATAATATGGTAGGATATGCGGCTCTTTCTACACACAAAGGAAAAACAGCTATGAATGCGGATAAAAACGGCTGTGGGATGGATGCGGATATAGGCTACGAGCATAAATGCATGAATATGCGGAGCCGGGTATAGCGAGTTTTTTTTAATGGAATCAACAAATATTTTTTGAATAGAAAGTCAATGTATCTAACCTATTATTTCACAGGAGTACTAATTGCTGAAGACGATTTCAGAATAAAAAAAAGTAAAGTCAAAATTATTTAGCTTATTCTCTCAATTTCAATCGACCACTGCTGGATTTAGTATATCTAATATGAATTGGCGATCAGAACATGTATGGGTAGAACTTCTAAAAGGTTCTCGAAAAAGGGGTAATTTTTTCTGGGCCTGTATTCTTTTTCTAGGTTCACTAGGATTCTTATCGGTTGGGGCTTCCAGTTATCTTGGTAAGAATATTATATCTATACTTCCATCTCAACAAATTCTTTTTTTTCCACAGGGGATCGTGATGTCTTTCTACGGAATTGCGGGCCTATTCATTAGCTCCTACTTGTGGTGTACTATTTTGTGGAATGTAGGTAGTGGTTATGACCGATTCGATAGAAAAGAGGGAATAGTGTGCATTTTTCGTTGGGGATTCCCTGGAATAAAACGTCGCGTCTTCCTTCAATTCCTTATGCGGGATATCCAATCAATTAGAATTCAGGTTAAAGAGGGTCTTTATCCTCGTCGTATCCTTTATATGGAAATCCGGGGCCAGGGGGTCATTCCCTTGACTCGTACTGATGAGAAGTTTTTTACTCCACGAGAAATTGAACAAAAAGCTGCCGAATTGGCCTATTTCTTGCGCGTACCAATTGAAGTATTTTGAGTACCAATTGTATTTATTTTTTTTTTGAACTGAATTGAATGAAGAAGAATTGGAAGAAGAAAAGCTTTCTCAACATGGGGAGGAAGTCCCTTCGAAATTGGATTTGTTATTGGAAGGGTATTTTTGAGTATTTATCTAAAGGAAGGAACAAATGCGGATAAGAGAAAATTTTTTTAAATTTATTTTGTCCAAGTGAGATATATCGCATACTATTCTTCCATTTTCATTCGAAAGGTCTTTTTTTTATTCTATTTCACTATTCCACTCCATCTAGATCTAAGAAAGAACCCAATGCAATTAAATTCCACTAATATATAAAAAAGAAGAATAGATAGAGGGTATCAAACCTTGCTATAGAGTTTTTGCTTCAAACAAAAAGAAATATCATATAAAGTCAGGGAATGAAATAGAGTCAGCGAATGAAAATGAAGCGGGTTCATTAACAACTCAATTTACAGATCAAAAATGAAAAAAAAGAAAGCATTGCCTTCTTTACTATATCTTGTATTTATCGTACTTTTGCCCTGGGGGGTCTCTTTCTCATTTAACAAATGTCTGGAACTTTGGATTAAGAATTGGTGGAATACCAGGCAATCCGAAACTCTCTTAACTGATATTCAAGAGAAAAGGATTCTAGAAAGATTCATAGAATTAGAAGAACTTTCTCTCTTGGACGAGATGATAAAAGAGAAACTAAAGACACATGTACAAAAACCTCCTATAGGAATACACAAGGAAATAATACAATTGGTCAAAATGGATAATGAGGATCATCTCCATATCATTTTGCATTTCTCGACAAATATAATCTGTTTAGCTATTCTAAGTAGTTCTTTTTTTCTGAGTAAAGAGGAACTTGTCATTTTTAATTCTTGGGTTCAGGAATTCTTCTATAACTTAAATGACTCAATAAAAGCTTTTTTTATTCTTTTAGTTACTGATTTTTTTGTTGGATTTCACTCCACCCGCGGGTGGGAACTATTAATTCGTTGGGTCTACAACGATCTTGGATGGGCTCCTAATGAGCTAATTTTCACAATTTTTGTTTGTAGTTTTCCAGTAATTCTAGATACATGTTTGAAATTTTGGGTCTTTTTTTGTTTAAACCGCCTATCTCCTTCGCTTGTAGTCATTTATCATTCAATTAGTGAAGCATAAATTCATTCTATTTCCTGATATTAATCAAATTAGCATCTTTCTTTAGAAAGAAAGCCCTTTTCCATTTTAGCAAAATTCTTTCTTTCTATATTCTACCTGCTTAAGGTATTCATCATTCCAGTACAACTGTTGCAGTAGAATGACAACAAACTCGTGTATAGGGAACTAAATTAATTTAGCTACCTATCTAATTTATTGTAGAAATTCAGGGATCCGCGATTGGACATGGAAAATAGAAATACTTTTTCTTGGGTAAAGGAACAGATGACTCGATCGATTTCTGTATCGATCATGATATACGTAATAACTCGGACATCTATTTCAAATGCATATCCCATTTTTGCGCAGCAGGGTTATGAAAACCCACGAGAAGCAACTGGACGAATTGTATGTGCCAATTGCCATTTAGCTAGCAAGCCCGTGGATATTGAAGTTCCCCAAGCTGTGCTTCCCGATACTGTATTTGAAGCAGTTCTTCGAATTCCTTATGATATGCAAATGAAACAAGTTCTTGCTAATGGAAAAAAGGGAGGGTTGAATGTGGGTGCTGTTCTTATTTTGCCTGAGGGATTCGAATTAGCGCCGCCCGACCGTATTTCCCCTGAATTGAAAGAAAAGATAGGAAATCTATCTTTTCAGAGTTATCGTCCCGATAAAAAAAATATTCTTGTGATAGGCCCTGTTCCCGGTAAGAAATATAGTGAAATTGTCTTTCCCATTCTTTCCCCTGATCCTGCTACGAAGAAAGATGCTCATTTCTTAAAATATCCCATATATGTAGGGGGAAACCGAGGAAGAGGACAGATCTATCCTGATGGTAGCAAGAGTAACAATACCGTCTATAATGCTACGTCAACAGGTATAGTAAGAAAAATACTACGTAAAGAAAAAGGTGGGTATGAAATATCCATAGTTGATGCATCGGATGGACGCCAAGTGATTGATACTATACCCCCTGGGCCAGAACTTCTTGTTTCAGAGGGGGAATCCATCAAGCTTGATCAACCATTAACAAGCAATCCTAATGTGGGAGGTTTTGGTCAGGGGGATGCGGAAATAGTGCTTCAGGATCCATTACGCGTCCAAGGCCTTTTGTTCTTCTTCGCATCCGTTATTTTGGCACAAGTTTTTTTGGTTCTCAAAAAGAAACAGTTTGAAAAGGTTCAGTTGTACGAAATGAATTTCTAGGTCCCGGGATTTCTTACCATCAAGTTGGTAAAAAGCTTCAATTTATTGGCAATTGCTAGAATTATCTATGATCCATTTTGGAAATCCTTTTATTGTTCTCGCCTTTACCTTGGATTCGATTCTATTCTTTTGCATGAGATAGAAATGAGGAATTCCAGACATTTCGTAAACAAAAAAAAGTCTAAACAAAAAAAGGATTTCTTCCTTTTCGGAGGGATTGCGAGTCTTTTTAATCCTCTATTCGGCACAAGAAAAAGGCTTTTTTGCCTTTTTCTTGTGCCGATTCTTCTTGTATCAAAATAAGAATCTTTTTTCTTCTTAATTCTTCAAAGATTACTATTATGTTTTTCTTTATTCGAGTCTGTCTCTTAGATATCTTTTTCTTTTGCTTAGGTTCAGGCGAGGTAGTGGACAAATTTCTTGTGATTGTGAGCAAATAGAATTGCTTGACTTGTTCAATTAAGTTCAACTTCAAACTTACAGAAATTTTGAAAAAAAAAAACAAAAACTCTTCGATTGAAGGGCCGTTTTTATTTTTAGGC